GAAGTGCCTGATTAAAAAGGATTACTGTGATAGAGTAAATCATGTAATTTATTACCTTCATTACCACCACTTATATTTTACAGAATTAAACTGCCCTTAAAGTATCAAAAACTCTTGTGCATCGTACACCAAAATATATTAACTTAAAAAGGTAAGCTAACGATTTAAGCTAGTGGGTTCATACCCCATTTATAGGAATATCCTCCTTTTTACTGTTTATAAATCCCTCAAAGCTATTATTCTCCGCCACTTTAATATTAGGAACCCTTATATCAGTATCCTCCACCTCATGACTTAGAAGATGAATGGGGTTAGAAATCAATCTCCTTTCCTTTATCCCATTAATAATTAACACAAAAAATACCCTATCAACTGAGGCAGCCCTAAAATACTTTCTAATTCAAGCCCTAGCCTCATCAATTTTCCTATTCACTGTAATCTTAATACATTTAAATGACATGACATTACTTTTAAACCAACCCTTATTCCTTACCTTGATTAGTTCATCCTTGTTATTAAAAATGGGAGCCGCCCCCTTTCATTTTTGATTTCCAGGCACTATAGAAGGTTTAAGTTGAATAAATTGTTTAATTTTAATGACCTGACAAAAAATCGCCCCCTTCATATTAATTTCCTACGTAATTACTATAAATACCTTCATTTCAATAGTAGTAATCAGTTCAATCCTTATTGGCTCATTGGGGGGCTTAAACCAAACCTCTCTCCGAAAAGTCATAGCCTACTCATCAATCACTCATTCGGGATGAATACTCGCCGCCTTAACTACAGGTGAAAATTACTGATTACTATACTTCAGAATTTATACCTTTTTAAGATCTTCTATCGTAACCCTCTTCCAATCATTCCAACTTTATCATATTAATCAAAACTTCTTAATTAAACTGCCTTCTTCCGAGAAGTTTTGATTATTCTTCCTCCTTCTCTCCTTAGGGGGTATCCCCCCTTTTATAGGCTTTATACCAAAATGATTTATTATCCAATCCCTAGCCAACTTAGATCATCTCCCATTACTCACCGCTATAGTAATCACAACTCTATTAACCCTATTTTATTACCTACGAATAGCCTTTACTGCCTTTTCACTATCTTCACAAGAGGTAAGCTGATTTGAAATTTTACTCAAACCTAACCTCTCCCATCTAATCCTTATAATGTTAAGAACAATTTCTACGGTAGGATTACCACTATGCACATTAATATTCACTATGCTTTAAGGCTTTAAGTTAAACTAAACTAATAGCCTTCAAAGCTATAAATGAAATTGATTGTTTTAAGCCTTAGTAGTAATCCTACTCCTCTAGAATTGCAGTCTAACATCATGTATTGACTATAAAGCTTATGGTAGAAGAGATCACTCTCCTAAATAAATTTACAGTTTATCACCTATCCTCAGCCATTCTACCGCAAAAATGACTTTTCTCGACCAACCATAAGGATATCGGAACACTATATTTTATCTTTGGCGCCTGAGCAGGAATAGTAGGCACCTCCTTAAGACTACTAATCCGTGCTGAATTAGGTCAACCCGGGTACCTAATTGGTGACGACCAAATCTACAACGTCATTGTTACAGCCCATGCATTTGTAATAATCTTCTTTATAGTTATACCTATTATAATTGGAGGATTTGGAAACTGATTAGTCCCCTTAATATTAGGAGCCCCAGATATAGCCTTCCCTCGAATAAACAATATAAGTTTTTGGTTACTCCCTCCTTCATTAACTCTCCTCCTAGCCAGCAGTCTAGTTGAAAACGGGGCCGGCACTGGTTGAACAGTCTACCCTCCACTTTCCTCCGGAATTGCTCACGGAGGTGCCTCTGTAGACTTAGCAATTTTCTCCTTACATTTAGCTGGTATTTCCTCCATCTTAGGGGCGGTAAACTTTATTACTACAACAATTAATATACGAACCCCTGGTATATCACTAGACCAAACCCCCTTATTTGTATGATCCGTAGCAATCACAGCATTGTTACTACTACTTTCCTTACCTGTCCTAGCAGGTGCTATTACTATACTATTAACTGACCGTAATTTAAATACCTCCTTCTTTGACCCAGCAGGAGGAGGTGACCCGATCCTTTATCAACACTTATTCTGGTTCTTCGGCCACCCAGAAGTCTACATTTTAATCCTACCAGGATTCGGAATAATTTCACACATTATTAGTCAAGAGAGAGGTAAAAAGGAAGCCTTCGGGACCTTAGGAATAATCTACGCAATACTAGCTATTGGACTCCTAGGATTTGTTGTCTGAGCACACCATATATTTACTGTTGGAATAGATGTTGATACCCGAGCATACTTCACTTCAGCAACTATAATCATTGCTGTCCCTACAGGAATTAAAATTTTCAGTTGACTTGCCACCCTTCACGGAACCCAACTAACCTACAGTCCAGCCCTTCTCTGAGCCCTAGGATTTGTCTTCTTATTTACTATTGGCGGACTAACTGGTGTAATTTTAGCTAACTCATCTATTGACATTATCCTTCATGATACCTACTATGTAGTTGCCCACTTCCATTATGTCCTATCTATAGGAGCAGTATTCGCTATTATAGCAGGATTTATTCAATGATACCCTCTATTTACAGGCTTAAGTCTAAACCCTAAATGATTAACCATCCAATTCGTCATTATATTTGTTGGAGTAAACCTAACCTTCTTCCCTCAACATTTCTTAGGCCTCGCTGGCATGCCCCGCCGATATTCTGACTACCCAGATGTTTACACATCATGAAATGTTTTATCAAGTGTAGGTTCAACAATTTCCTTCATTGGTATCATCATATTAATTTTCATCATCTGAGAAAGTATAATCTCAACCCGGACTCTTCTATTCCCTTTAAGAATGACAAGTTCCCTAGAATGACATCAAAATTTACCTCCTGCCGAACACAGCTACTCCGAACTCCCTGCACTTTCTAATTAACCTCTAATATGGCAGATAAGTGCAATAGATTTAAGCTCTATACATAAAGATAATTCTTTTATTAGTAAATGGCAACATGATCAGATCTTAATTTACAAAATAGAACTACCCCTTTAATAGAACAATTAACCTTCTTCCATGATCACACATTACTAATTCTCCTAATAATTACGATCCTTGTAGCCCACACCATAACCTCATTATTCTTCAATCAGTTTACACACCGATTCCTCCTTGAAGGCCAAATAATTGAAGTCATCTGAACTATTTTACCTGCTATTACACTAATCTTCATCGCCCTGCCCTCTCTTCGCCTTCTATACCTACTAGATGAATCTATAGACCCAATTATTACAGTAAAAACCATTGGCCATCAATGATACTGAACTTATGAATATACAGATTTTACAACTCCTTATGAATTCGATTCATACATAACTCCATATAATGAAAACACTAATGCTGGATTTCGGTTACTAGACGTAGATAATCGAACTATCCTCCCTATGTTAACTCAAATCCGTGTGCTAGTAACAGCTGCAGACGTCCTACATTCCTGAACGGTCCCTACTCTAGGAGTAAAGGTAGATGCTACTCCTGGACGATTAAACCAAACTAGATTCTTTATAAATCGCCCAGGAGTATTTTACGGACAATGTTCAGAAATCTGTGGGGCCAACCATAGCTTTATACCAATTGTAATCGAAAGCGTAACCACTAAAACATTTATCAACTGAATTAACAATAATCTAATTACATCATCAGATGGCTGAAAGTAAGCACTGGTCTCTTAAACCACTTTATAGTAAGTAACATCTACTTCTGATGGAGAAATTAGTTAAATTATAACATTAGCATGTCATACTAAAATTATTAAATATTAATATTTCTCTATCCCGCAAATAAGTCCTTTATGATGACTATTATTATTCTTTATCTTCTCTACCAGATTAATCATCTTTTCATTACTTAACTATTTCATAATCGTAAATCAACCATCCAACAAAAATGAAGACATTTCAAGATCCTTAGCCTATCAATCATTTAATTGAAAATGATAATAACAAGACTATTCTCAGTTTTTGATCCCTCAACTAATATCCTCAATCTTTCATTAAATTGATTAAGTACCTTCCTAGGAATAATACTAATTCCAAGAATCTTTTGACTAGTACCTTCTCGCTTCTCAATAATCTGAAATAACCTTTTAAGTTCACTTCATAAGGAATTTAAGTTACTAATCGGCCCCTCTAAAAACTTAGGAGCCACACTAATATTCGTCTCCCTATTCTCCTTCATCTTATTTAATAACTTCCTAGGGTTATTCCCTTATATTTTCACTAGCTCAAGTCATCTAACCATAACCTTAACATTAGCCCTACCCTTATGGCTCAGCTTTATACTCTATGGGTGAATCAACCACACTCAACATATATTCGCCCATTTAGTCCCTCAAGGTACTCCCCCCACTCTAATACCTTTTATAGTATGTATTGAAACCATTAGAAATTCAATCCGCCCTGGAACCTTAGCAGTCCGACTAGCCGCTAATATAATTGCAGGACATCTCCTACTTACACTCCTTGGTAATACTGGGCCCCTAATATCCGCCACATCAGCTAGTCTCCTTGTCCTTAGTCAAATCGCCCTACTAACCTTAGAATCCGCCGTAGCTATAATTCAAGCTTATGTCTTCGCAGTACTAACAACCCTATATGCTAGAGAAATTTAATGTCAACACACGCAAACCACCCTTACCACTTAGTCAACCCAAGACCATGACCCCTCACAGGAGCAATTGGGGCCCTAATTACAGCCGCCGGACTTATTAAATGATTCCATCAATTCAACCCATCCTTATTATCCTTAGGAATCCTAATCACATCATTAACTATACTTCAATGATGACGAGACGTCACACGAGAAGGAACATATCAAGGGTTACACACCCTACCTGTCAACTATGGATTACGATGAGGAATAATCTTATTTATTGTATCTGAAGTCTTCTTTTTCATCTCCTTTTTCTGAGCCTTCTTCCATAGTAGTTTATCTCCTGCTATTGAACTAGGTGCTATATGACCTCCCTCCGGAATTCAACCATTTAACCCTCTACAAATCCCCCTACTTAATACAGCTATTCTCCTTGCCTCCGGAGTAACTGTTACCTGAGCACACCATAGTCTAATAGAAAGAAATTATAGCCAAGCCACCCAAGGATTATTCTTCACAATTATCTTAGGTATTTACTTCTCAATTCTCCAAGCCTATGAATATATTGAAGCCCCTTTCACAATTGCCGACGCAGTTTATGGTTCAACCTTTTTCATAGCCACAGGATTCCATGGATTACACGTAATTATCGGAACAACATTTTTATCTATTTGCTTAATACGTCATTCAATAAATCACTTTTCTCCAACACACCACTTCGGATTCGAAGCTGCTGCCTGATATTGACACTTTGTCGACGTAGTATGACTATTCTTATACATTTCTATCTATTGATGAGGTAGTTAATATTTACTTAGTATAATAGTACATTTGACTTCCAATCAAAAAGTTTGATAATATCAAAGTAAATAATCTGATTAATATTCATTATTTCTTTCATCACTTTTATATTATCTTTTATCGTAATGACTTTAGCAATAATCATATCCAAAAAATCCATCAATGACCGTGAAAAAAGATCCCCATTCGAGTGCGGATTTGACCCTAAAAGTTCAGCTCGATTACCGTTCTCCTTACGATTCTTTTTAATTGCTGTAATCTTCTTAATCTTCGATGTAGAAATTGCCCTATTACTCCCTGTCATTGTAATTAATCAATGATCAAATATTATGTCATGAACTACAGTAACCATCTTCTTCCTACTAATCCTTCTTATTGGATTATTTCATGAATGAAACCAAGGAGCACTAGAATGAGCTACCTAATTAATTACCTACAAGGATTATAGTTAACCATAACATTTGATTTGCACTCAAAAAGTACTAACCTCTAGTTAATCTTATCAAATATAAATAAGAAGCGATAATTGCATTCAGTTTCGACCTGACCTTAGATGAAATACCACATCCTTATTTGTGTACTAATTATAGTAATTTAGTTGAATACTTAGATAAAAATCTATCACTACCTATGTAGTAATTATAGTAATTTAGTTGGATACTTAGATAAAAATCTATCGCTACCTATGTAGTAATTATAGTAATTTAGTTGGATACTTAGATAAAAATCTATCACTACCTATGTAGTAATTATAGTAATTTAATTGAAACCAAAAAGAGGTATATTACTGTTAATAATATTATTGAAACTAATTTCCAATTAAGAAATGTGAAGAACAAATGAAAGCTGCTAACTTTACACTTTAATGGTTTAATTCCATTAACATTTCTTATTTATATAGTTTAACAAAAACAATACATTTTCATTGTATAAATAATATACCTCATATTTATAAATACTTGAAGGTATACACCACTTTAACATCTTCAATGTTACGCTCTTCTTTTAAGCTATTCAAATAAACAATTAAAATTACTAAAATAATTACTCATAAAATAAATCTCAGCAAATACATCCTTAAATTATTATCCTGTCACCATTGAACTAACTGAGAATAATAAGCAGATTCCTTAAAAAGTATTTGACCCCCTAATTCCTCTCTCCATCCTTGATCAAAAACCCTTAATATTTGACGCCCCCCTAATAATGGTAATCGATTAACCCCTACAGTTCTGATGTAAGGTATAAATCATATAGATCCTAAAAATGTAACCCCTATATACTTCCTCAAACTATAAAGTTCACTTGACAATGAAAACTTTGCTATCTCATATCCTAACAATCCCCCTACTGTTCTAACAAATAAAACTAATATCCTTAACCCAACCGGCAAACAAATTATAACTGGGTTAGGGAACAAAATTCAACTTAATATACTCCCTCCTAGTACAGCCATAACTATTAAACTTAATATACCTCTTAACATACCTCATCTTTCATCACTCAACGGATGGTATCTCATAAAATTAAATTCCCCCGTTATAGAATAATAAACCAACCGTAAAGAATAACAAACCGTTAACCCTGTAGAAAAAAAATATAAAAAAGAACTAAATCTATTCAATCATGACAATAAAACCACTTCCAAAATAATATCCCTAGAATAAAACCCAGCTAAAAAAGGCATTCCACATAACGCCAAGTTAGAGACATTGAAACAAACCGCCGTTAACGGTATCTGACTACATAAATTCCCTATAAACCGAATGTCCTGCGAATTCCTTATATTATGAATTACTGCTCCTGCACATATAAATAATAAAGCCTTAAATAAAGCATGGGTTAACAAATGAAAAAAAGCCAACTTAGGAAAACCTATCGCCAAAATTCTTATCATAAGACCTAATTGACTCAAGGTAGATAACGCAATAATTTTTTTTAAATCAAACTCAAAATTAGCTCCTAATCCTGCTATAAATATTGTCAAACCTGATAACAACAACAAATAATTCCCAACCCCTGTTTCCACAATCAAGTTGTTAAACCGAATTAATAAATAAACTCCAGCAGTCACCAATGTAGAAGAATGGACCAAAGCTGAAACAGGGGTAGGTGCTGCTATAGCAGCAGGTAATCACGACGAAAAGGGAATTTGAGCTCTTTTAGTTATCGCAGCTAATACCACTAAAATTCCAATAACACCTCCCTCAACAGATATCCTTATATATTCTAAATAATAAATATAATTTCATCTACCAAAATTCAATATTCAAGCAATCGCTATTAATAAAGCAACATCCCCAATCCGATTAGATAACGCTGTTAACATCCCAGCATTATAAGACTTTACATTCTGATAATAAATAACTAAACAATATGATACCAGCCCTAATCCATCCCAACCCAACAAAATTCTAATTAAATTAGGGCTAATAATTAAAAACATTATTGACAAAACAAACATCAATACCAACAAAATAAATCGATTAATTATTAAATCCCCATACATATACTCGTCACTATAATAAATAACCAATGCAGAAATAAACATAACAAATGCCATAAAAAGTAAAGACATTCAATCAAATAAAAAAGTTATAACCACCGATGATGCGTTTACCTGAAAAACTTCCCATTCAATAAAGACCACTATATCCCTTATAATACAATGCAACCCTAAAAATAAAGAAATTAATCTACTTAACATTAAAAAAATAAAACTTACTATACAAATTGATAATGATCATATAATAATCTGAGGTAGCTATCTACGTCACTGACACCACAAATCAACATTTTTGCCTAAACTACTCAAATAAATTCATATAAAACAAACATCACCCTTCAATACCAAAACATTTAAAGGCAATCAATGCAACAACAATAATAAATATTCACGAGTATAACCTGCTGCACATAAATAAATTCCTGAATAAATTAACCCGTGTTGTCTATACGAGTACAAATACAACGAATACGCAGCCCCAAAAAAAGATATAAATATTAATCTTACTATTCTCACCCAAGATCAACTAACCAAACAATTTAATAAACCAACTTCCCCCATTAAATTCAATGATGGAGGAGCAGCTATATTAGAAGATCTCAATAAAAATCATCACAAAGTTATTGATGGTATGAAATTCATCAACCCCTTATTGATTAATAATCTACGACTTCCTAACCGTTCATAAGAAATATTTGCCAAACAAAATAATCCTGATGAACACAACCCATGAGCCAATATTAATGTATAAGTTCTTCCAAACCCCCACAAAGTTATAGTTATTAAGCCCCCCAATACTATCCCTATATGAACAACAGACGAATACGCAATTAATGCCCTCAAGTCCACCTGACGTAAACATACCAAACTCACTAAAACCCCTCCAATAAGACTAATTCTAATTCAAACAAAATTATACTTTAATCCTAAACTTATCAACAAATTATAAACACGTAATAGGCCATAACCTCCTATCTTCAATAAAACTCCAGCTAAAATCATTGACCCAGAAACCGGAGCCTCAACGTGAGCTTTTGGTAACCACAAATGAACCAAAAATATAGGTATCTTCACTAAAAATGCCACAATTAAACACATATAAAACATTACATTCACTAAATCAATCTTCCATAATATGCCAATATAAAGACTTCCATATACCTTATAAAGATTAAACAACCCTACTAACAAAGGTAATGATGCCAAAAGTGTATAAAAAAATAAATAGACTCCCGCCTGCAACCGCTCCGGTTGATACCCTCATCCTAAAATCAATAATAAGGTAGGGATCAATCTTCCTTCAAAAAACAAATAAAAAGAAAATAATGTTATTCTACTAAACGTACAATATAACATAATTAATAAGCATACAACTATAAATAAAAACAATCCTTCATAAAAACTATGCCGATAAACAGATTCACTAGCAGTAATTATCAAAGCACAAATTCAAAATCTTAACAGAATCAAGCCAAAAGACAAAACATCAGACCCAAAAATATAACTTAAATTACAAAAACTATAATCCAAAACAAAATTAAATATAAATAAATAAGCCATTAAATAAATAAAACATTGAACCACTCACCATATCTTCTCTATAAAACATAAAGGGGTTAAAAATCCTAACATAAATAAAAACTTTAACATTGCAAAACACTAAAAGTCTGAAAGAAATCATTACCATGTGTACGAATTATAGAAACCAAAATTGATAACCCCAAAGCACCCTCACACACGGAAACTGTCAAAAAAATTATCGTAAAGTACAAATCACACTGATATAAATTTAACAAAAGAAATAATATCAAAAATAAACTTAAAACAATAAATTCCAAACTTAACAACATAGCTAACAAATGCTTCCGTTTAGAACAAAACCCCCATACTCCGCCTAGCATAATTAAAACTATCAACATAACATTAAAAACTATTACCATTACTGTTTTAATAGTTTAAAGAAAACACTGGTCTTGTAAACCAGAAATAAGAACACCTTTTAAAACTCAGAAGGAAAGAAATCCTATTTCATTAATCCCCAAAATTAATATTTTTTTATAAACTACCTCCTGTATCCAATTTACTTTTATCCCTAGATTACTTATCACCTTCATCTTTCTATTTACAAGACATCCATTAACTATAACTTTAACTATCGTTGCCCAAACACTATTAGTCTGCTTAACAACTAATACCCTATCCCAAACCTTCTGATTCTCATACATCCTCTTTCTAGTCTTCTTAGGGGGGATACTTGTCTTATTTATCTACATCACAAGTTTAGCAGCCAATGAAATATTTACTTCCATAATAAAAATCATCAGCCTAAACTTAATCCTCATCACTATAATTTTCCTTACTACAAACCTTCTAGACCCTTTTATTATTAATCCCTTCTCAACCAACTCAGATACACTTGAAATATCTTTACAACCCATCCCCTATTCTGAGGTTCACCACTTATTAATCAAATTATATAACACCCCAACAAAACTTTTAACATTAATACTAGTATGCTACTTATTCTTCACCTTAATTGCAGTTGTTAAAATCACAAATATTTTCCTAGGCCCTTTACGACAAAAATATTAATGACCAAACCAATACGCCTCTCACACCCCCTATTTAAAATTGCCAACAATGCTTTAGTTGACTTACCCGCCCCTTCAAATATTTCGACCTGATGAAACTTTGGGTCCCTCCTTGGTCTATGTTTAATTATCCAAATTACCACTGGCCTGTTCCTAGCTATACACTACACTGCTCATATTGATTTAGCCTTCTCAAGTGTTGCTCACATCTGCCGAGACGTTACATACGGCTGATTCCTACGAACTTTACACGCCAACGGCGCATCATTCTTCTTCATTTGCCTCTATTTACATGTAGGACGAGGAATATACTACGGTTCCTACAATTATACACATACATGAATAACAGGTGTTATAATTCTCTTCTTAATTATAGGGACAGCTTTTATAGGATACGTTTTACCTTGAGGACAAATATCCTTCTGAGGTGCCACAGTCATTACAAACCTCCTCTCAGCTATTCCCTACTTAGGAACAGATCTTGTACAATGAGTTTGAGGAGGTTTTGCAGTAGATAATGCTACTCTCACCCGATTCTTCACATTCCATTTCGTAATGCCCTTTATTGTTGCAGCCATAGTAATAATTCATCTCCTCTTCCTTCACCAAACAGGTTCCAATAACCCTTTAGGATTGAACAGAGATGTAGATAAAATTCCTTTCCACCCCTATTTCTCTTACAAGGATATCTTTGGATTTATTATCCTATTAACATCATTAACCTTTTTAACACTACTGGAACCTTACCTTTTAGGGGACCCAGATAACTTCACCCCTGCCAACCCTTTAGTAACTCCTATTCACATCCAACCTGAATGATACTTCCTCTTCGCCTATGCAATCCTCCGATCCATCCCTAATAAATTAGGGGGTGTAATCGCCCTAGTCCTGTCAATCGCTATTTTATTAATCCTACCACTCTATAATAAAAACAACTTTCGCGGTACACAATTCTACCCTATCAATCAAATTCTTTTTTGATTAATAGTTAACATTGTTATTTTATTAACCTGAATTGGAGCCCGTCCAGTTGAAGACCCTTATATCCTCATTGGTCAAATCCTTACAATTCTCTACTTCTCCTATTACCTTCTCAATCCTGTAATATTAAATATCTGAGATAAATTAATTAAATAAGTTAATAAGCTTTATGAAAGCATATGTTTTGAAAACATACAATAGAAGTTTAATTCTTCTATTAACTTTTTCACCTTTACTAAATTTATTACATTAAATAACAACACTTAAAATTAAAACCCTCAATCCCAAAAAGAAAAATAAATAATTTAAAGACAACGGTAAATAACTCCTTCAAGCCAAATACATTAACTTATCATAACGAAATCGAGGTAATGTACCCCGAACTCACACAAAAATAAAAGCCAATCTAGCCAACTTAACAAAAAACATAAACGTAAACACATCCCCACCTAAAAATATTACACAAAATAGTATACTTATAAATATAATACTTGTGTATTCAGCCATAAAAATTAAAGCAAATCCACCTCTTCTGTACTCCACATTAAATCCTGAAACTAACTCAGACTCACCTTCAGCAAAATCAAAAGGTGTCCGATTAGTTTCTGCTAAACATGATGCAAACCACGCCAACATTAAAGGTAAAGACAAAAAAACAAACCAAATACAACCTTGTATAATAATAAAATCCATCAAACAATAACTCTCAATCAAAAACACAAAAGATAACAAAATCAAAGCCAATCTTACTTCATAAGAAATTGTTTGGGCAACCGCTCGTAACCCCCCCAATAAAGCATAATTAGAATTAGAAGACCACCCCGCAATCATTACTGTATATACACCCATTCTTGTGCAACATAAAAAAAACAACAACCCCAAATTAAAAGAAAATAACACAGTTATATAAGGATAAATTATTCAAACCAATAACGCCAAAAATAATCTAACAATAGGAGATAAATAATACAAAATATAATTCGACAACACCGGGCCCGTACCTTCCTTAGTAAACAACTTTAACGCATCAGCCAACGGTTGAGGGAGCCCTAAAACTCCTACCTTATTTGGCCCCTTACGAATTTGAATATAACCTAAAACTTTACGCTCTAATAACGTTAAAAACGCCATCCCCACTAATACACAGATAATTAATAATAAAGATCTGACCACTCTCAAAGATACTTCATATAAACCCAATACTACCTGTAATTATCTATTACATATTTGGATTCTAAATCCAAGGCACTTATCTGCCAAAATAGTTAATAATAATCAATAAAATAAATTATTTAAAATACTTGGTCCTTTCGTACTAAAATATAAACAAAAAATAAGGATAGAAACCGACCTGGCTCCCGCCGGTCTGAACTCAGATCATGTAAGAATTTAAAGGTCGAACAGACCTATTAATTAAACTGCTGCATCTAATTATATTTCTTAATCCAACATCGAGGTCGCAACCTTCCCTGTCGATATGAACTCTTAAGAGAAATTACGCTGTTATCCCTAAGGTAACTTAATCTTATAATCACTAAAAATGGATCAATAAACCATACATTAATGTCCCTTAAATAAAGAGTTACTTTTATCTTTATATCACCCCAATACAATACAATTAGCATAAACCTCAATCAACTCCCAAAATATAAGCCTATACCTACATATCAAGCTCTATAGGGTCTTCTCGTCCTCCATCAAAATTTAAGCCTTTTAACTTAAAAGTTAACTTCTATATATTATAATGAGACAGTTATTACCTCGTCAAACCATTCATTCCAGCCCTCAATTAAAAGACTAATGATTATGCTACCTTTGCACGGTCATAATACCGCGGCCCTTAAACATATTCAGTGGGCAGGCCCAACCTTCCATCAATACAAAAAGAGATGTTTTTGATAAACAGGCGAGTAATAATTTGCCTAGTTCCTTACTATAAATTACCATAAAAATCAAATAAACAATTCCACATATACTCATTTTACCATTATCACTTATATCAACTAATTAAATATAATATTCTAATATACAACTTAAAATTATTAAAAAATAACTTATAACTAAAACAATTTATAACATTATTCCCAGATAGCTAATCTAAAGCTTACTACTTCTTACCTACTTTAATAATTATAACCTTTATAAGAGAGCTTATCCCCCCTTATATTTGCCATGAAAAATAAACTAGCAATAAAAATCACCCTTTACTTCCAATAACATGAATTAAATTCATTTCTTAGAAAACTAGATAACTCGAAAAACGCTTAACATTTCATCTCTAAAACAACATTACTAATAATAATATCACATTAACTAGTCTACCACTTTAGCTCTTCACGATTCGAGAATCATAAATCATTACCATTATTTAATAAACCCTGATACCCAAGGTACAAACCATGTTTCTTCTTTCAACACAATAAACTTTTCACCTATTTCAAACTTCCTCCACAGTACTATTTCACTATTACACATTCCATTTATTCTATAAACAATACTAAAACTCAACCACTAATATTATTTTAATTAATAATTCAATCTTTCAAATATAACCAAATAATTACTTCCCTCAAAATAATCTGAATTGCACAGAACTCTTCTCAGTGTAAATGAAATGCCTAACTTTTAAGCTTTATTTCGACTTCCTAGCCACACTTTCCAGTACAACTACTATGTTACGACTTATCTCATCTTAATAACGAGAGCGACGGGCGATGTGTACATGTCCTAGAGCTTAAATCATTCAATCATAATCTAATCAAATTACCTCCAAATCCACCTTCATCCCTGCATTGCAACAAAAACTCCATATAAATAATCTTATTGTAATCCATCTCCCTCTTAATTATAAACTGCACCTTGACCTGACATATTATCTTATAATATCAAGAAAATTCTTTCTCTAAAAAGATGATCTTATGACAGCGGTATACAAATTGATTATACCAAATTAAGTAACATTTAACGTGTAATATCGATTACAGGACAGATTCCTCTGGAAAGACTAAGACACCGCCAAATTCTTTGAGTTTCAAGAACTTAACTAATACTACTCAAGTCTACATTTTTCACAATTAAAATAATAGGGTATCTAATCCTAGTTTCAACTTTAATTCTCAAAGCTTCAATTAAATACTATAAGAAATAACCAATTTAACAAATTTTACCTATAAAATCAACCAGCCCCTTATCTTCACCATTAACTTTTTAACTAATATAATTTACTTCTGTCCTACGTATAACCGCGGCAGCTGGCACGACTTTAGCCGACCTTATACCGAGTCACTAATTCCAAACTTCCTTGATCTATAAACCCAAATACTGCGAATAACAACAATACCTTTTAGATATACACTATACCCCACACAAATTTACATGTAAAATACTCGAAGARTAAACTTATAAGCAAGAATAAAACTTTTCTATAACAATAGAAATCCAGGAACAAATACTAAATACAACATAATTTATAAAACAAACTATAACAACAAATCCAAAATAATGCACAAAAAGATGTAACTAACTACAACCTTTTAAGCCCCTTTCTTTATTTCCACTTCTAACCGAAGTGGTACTATAAATAGTCTAATACTATTATTCCTTAATAACATTATCAATCAATCATCCTATAAAATATTTTCTTCCTGATAGAATATATTTTTTTTTTTTTTTTTTACTTTGGTATAATTTTCTATATAAACATCTCATAATGTCTGGTATATTAAATGCGTATTTTAAATATATATATTATATTAATTAATAATAACTAAATAGATAAAGTTAAATAATTATTATTGTAACATCTTCATATTTAATTATATTAAATAAAAACTTATATATATATAAATATATGTATAATACGATTAATGTCTAATGATGCCCTACAATGTCTATAAATCTATGTAAGATCCTTTTTTCTGGCCTCTACCTTATAAGCATACCAGGTTTATAAGGGCTTGCATTATATATAAGATCTTATATATATATCAAACTCTGGGATTAATATAATATTATATTCTATAATTTATATATATATTAATATAACTATATAGCTGGACCTCGGAAACTTCAATTTAGCCTATTCCTCCTCTCTCCAAAATTAGAAGGGAAAATTATTATTATCATAAAATATGTACCATACATCATTTTATTTATGTAAAAGTTTTAAACTAAT